GAAAGACTCAACAAATAGGAACTAACAAGGAGAATTCTGATGATCTGATGGAATATTTTTATTTTAATTTGGAGTTCTTACTGACTTCGACTGGCTGAATCTTAGTCGATGGAATAATTAAGTAATAATTTTTTCGTTGATTGTATCATTAACCATTTCTTTTTTTTGTGTGAGGAACTTATCATGAATCCACTTATTTCTGCCGCTTCCGTTATTGCTGCTGGGTTGGCTGTAGGGCTTGCTTCTATTGGACCAGGAGTTGGTCAAGGTACTGCTGCAGGCCAAGCTGTAGAAGGTATTGCGAGACAGCCCGAAGCAGAAGGTAAAATACGAGGTACTTTATTGCTTAGTTTGGCTTTTATGGAAGCTTTAACAATTTATGGATTGGTTGTAGCATTAGCTCTTTTATTTGCGAATCCTTTTGTTTAATTCTAATAAAAAAAAATACGTATTTTTTTCTTTGGACTTGACGCTTGCCTGCTTGCCTTTTCGCATTATACCAAGATTTCGCTCCTACAATTACTTTGAGAAAACCCGGGGGGAAGGGCTGATTTGAGGATGAGGAATTAGTGTTACCGATTCGCTTTCTTCCTTCCCCTTCTTAGTCCAACGAAAGCTGTTTAGGAAATAGTGCAACAAACGAGGTATTTCGCAATTTACACGAAAACCCGCCCGGTCCCTAATCCTATTCGAATAAGTCTTATTCTTATTGGAAATCTCAATTGAAAAAGAAAATACATTGTGAAATGGAATCGATTTTGAATCTATTTTCAATTTCTAAATAGGAAATAGGTCAAGTAATACAACAAAAAATGATGTTCGATTTTTTAGTCTATCTATAAGAGGAGATCATATGAAAAATGTAACCGATTCTTTCGTTTACCCGGGTCATTGGCCATCTGCCGGGAGTTTCGGATTTAATACCGATATTTTAGCAACAAATCCAATAAATCTCAGTGTAGTGATTGGTGTATTGATCTTTTTTGGAAAGGGAGTGTGTGCGAGTTGTTTATTTCAAGAATAGACTGGATTCAACCAGCTGCGCCCCTTTTCGGTATAACTAGTAAAGAAAGGTGCATGATCTCGCGAATTACTTCTGAATAAATTAAGAAATCATATAATCATATGTAAGAACCATAGCATTTCGTGATTCGTTGGTAAATATACTTTGATTCTCTAGCAACCAATAATGTGGACCTATTAACATGGTTAAAGCTAAACTGTTTGAAGTTCAGCCACAGCATGGTACTCTTTCTACCACTATATTAATACTGAAATGGTTTTCCATTTCCAAGGAATAGTTAGAAATTTATTGATATATAACACTCATATCGATAAAAAGATTCGAAACCTTTATTGGTATTGGAAAGGGGTTCATCCTTTTTTCTTTTTTTTTACATTTTTGTTTAAATGCCAAATGCTGAGTTGATGACCTATTTCTAAAAAAAATATAAAATAAGAAATTTTGGATTTGAAAAAAAAAACAACTTTGCTGACAATTACATATTTTTTGTTTGGTCAGAAGAGTCCTCCAAATATTCCGGCCTTGGATTATTGATTCATTTCCAATTTTGTTCGAATATGAACAAAAAGAGTAGAGGATAGGTTCATTACATTCAAAAAAGATATGGAAATTGGCCATAAAAAATGGAAGTAATTGAGCGTGAGAGCCAAATGAATCGAAAGATTCAAGTTTGGTTCGGGAAGGGATCATGAAAGTTTTGAAATGAATGGAAAGATAATCTACTTTCATTAAGTGATTTATTAGATAATCGAAAACTGCGAATCGTGAATACTATTCGAAATTCAGAAGAACTGCGCGAAAGGGCCGTTGAACAGCTAGAAAAAGCCCGGGCTCGCTTACGGAAAGTGGAAATGGAAGCAGATCAGTTTCGAGCGAATGGATATTCTGAAATAGAACGAGATAAATTGAATTTGATTAATTCAACTTATAAAACTTTAGAACAATTAGAAAATTACAAAAACGAAACCATTCATTTTGAACAACAAAGGGCGATTAATCAAGTACGCCAGCGGGTTTTTCAACAAGCCCTACAAGGAGCTCTAGGAACTCTGAATAGTTGTTTGAGCAACGAGTTACATTTACGTACCATCAATGCTAATATTGGCATGTTTGGCGCAATGAAAGAAATAACCGATTAGGCCTTCTACTGTGGGTAAGGTATTATTTTTTTTGTTTCCAAAAAAGAATTCATTTAATTTAAGAAAGACTCATGACAACCATTCGAGCTGATGAAATTTATAATATTATTCGCGAACGTATTGAACAATATAATAGAGAAGTCAAGATTGTAAATACGGGTACCGTACTTCAAGTGGGCGATGGCATTGCTCGTATTCACGGTCTTGATGAAGTAATGGCAGGCGAATTAGTCAAATTTGAAGAGGGTACAATAGGCATTGCTCTGAATTTGGAATCAAATAATGTCGGTGTTGTATTAATGGGTGACGGTTTAATGATACAAGAAGGAAGTTCTGT